AATATGTAAGGTCTATGGATTATCTCATAAAAGGCAGTGTAATAAAGCATCAATACTCATTTATCGATAATTAAATGTTCATAGAACATAGAACAAAAAAATCAAGAGCCTCGAGCCAATAAAGACTGAGAAAATTGACTCAAGAACAAATTGAATTAAGAGCTCCATTGTAGAATTCAGGCCTAACCATTAAGCAAGGAGCGATGGGAACGATGGAACCTATGAATCTAGAAGATTCTATTGAAAACGAATCCTAATGATTCATTGGTCGGGATGGCGGAACGAACCGGGAACCAATTCATCTATTCTGAGAAGTCATGAGCTAACCCTACAACTGAAATAGATATTGAAAGAGTAAATATTCGCCCGCGAAAACTTGATTTTCTTGGATTGCTAAATTTTAGGCAATCCGATACGATAAAGGACAAAATAACGATTCGTTATACGTTATAACCTTATAAAAAAAATATTCTCTATAAATAGAAATAGATCTTTAATATATTTAGTTATATATCCAAATACGATATACAAATTACTAATAGATTAGATGAAATCTCAACGAATCCCACGATTCAGTGTATTATTCATTAAATACATGGATATCTTAATTCAATTTAAATATTTTTTATTTTGATCCTTTTATTCGCGAGGAGCTGGATGAGAAGAAACTCTCACGTCCAGTTCTGTAGTAGAGATGGAATTGAGAAACAACCATCAACTATAACCCCAAAAGAACCAGATTCCGTAAACAACATAGAGGAAGAATGAAGGGAATATCTTATCGAGGTAATCAGATTTCTTTCGGTAAATATGCTCTTCAAGCACTTGAACCCGCTTGGATCACATCTAGACAAATAGAAGCCGGACGACGAGCAATGACACGAAATGCGCGTCGTGGCGGAAAAATATGGGTACGTATATTTCCAGACAAACCAGTTACAGTAAGACCCACAGAAACCCGTATGGGTTCGGGGAAAGGATCCCCTGAATATTGGGTAGCTGTTGTTAAACCAGGTCGAATACTTTATGAAATGGGTGGAGTAACAGAAAATATAGCCAGAAAAGCTAGTTCAATAGCAGCATCCAAAATGCCTATACGAACCCAATTCATTATTTCGGGATAAGAATGTAAAACCAAAAGAAATAGGTCTTGGGAATGAAAAAAAAAAACAATTGCAGGTTTCTTTTTTTGGACAAACAATATTTCTTTTTTTTTTCTTCGCCCTTTGCATTCAACGAACAGATTAAAAAAAAAAAAAAAATGATATGATTCAACCTCAGACCCATTTGAATGTAGCGGATAACAGCGGGGCTCGAGAATTGATGTGTATTCGAATTATAGGAGCTAGCAATCGCCGATATGCTCATATTGGTGACATTATTGTTGCTGTGATCAAAGAAGCAGTACCAAATATGCCCCTAGAAAGATCAGAAGTGGTCAGAGCTGTAATTGTACGTACCTGTAAAGAACTCAAACGTGACAACGGTATGATAATACGATATGATGACAATGCTGCAGTTGTCATTGATCAAGAAGGAAATCCAAAAGGAACTCGAGTTTTTGGTGCGATCGCCCGGGAATTGAGACAGTTAAATTTTACTAAAATAGTTTCATTAGCTCCCGAGGTATTATAAGATAAGAGCGTGATATGGTTATAGTAGGGTATTTGAAAAAATAGATTAAGATTAATTAGTAGATTGTGTCTCACGCATATACCTTGAATAATTCATATTCATAGATAAATAAAAGAAGTAAAAAAGAAAAACATGTTGATTATATCAAAATTCGGAGAAACCAATAATTTTAGTTCATCATGGGTAGAGACACTATTGCTGACATAATAACCTCTATACGAAATGCTGACATGGATAGAAAAAGAGTGGTTCGAATAGCATCTACAAATATTACCGAAAACATTGTTAAAATACTTTTACGAGAAGGTTTTATCGAAAACGTGAGGAAACATCGGGAAAGCAACAATTTTTTTTTGGTTTTAACCCTGCGACATAGAAGGAATAGGAGAAGGCCCTATAGAAATCTTTTAAATTTAAAACGGATCAGTCGACCTGGTCTACGAATCTATTCTAACTATCAACGAATTCCTAGAATTTTAGGTGGAATGGGGATTGTAATTCTTTCTACTTCTCGAGGTATAATGACAGATCGAGAGGCTCGACAAGAAGGAATCGGAGGAGAAATTTTGTGTTATATATGGTAATCCTTCTATTATCCGAATTGGATCCGAAACTTCCTATTTGTGAAAAAAAAAAGAGAAAGGGCGGGTTGTCTAATATCGTTCCTCCTCCATTAGTTGATACTTCAAGGAGGTTTTACCTGGAATGAAAGAACAAAAATGGATTCATGAAGGTTTAATTACTGAATCCCTTCCCAATGGCATGTTCCGGGTTCGTTTAGATAATGAGGATCTGATTCTAGGTTATGTTTCAGGAAAGATCCGACGTAGTTTTATACGGATACTGCCAGGAGATAGAGTCAAAA